TCGCACTCCTTTGTGAAAGAGTAGAATGAGAAAGCTAATGAATCTTAAACCCATTGATAAAAAGAAAAAAAAAGAGGATAAATAAAATACTATAGTTAGTGAATAAAAGAGGGTTTGGGGATAGAGGGACTTGAACCCTCACAACTTATAAAGTCGACGGATTTTCCTTTTACTAGAAATTTCATTGTTGTCAGTATTGACATGTAGAATGGGACTCTCTCTTTATCCTCGTCCGATTAATCCACTTTTTAAAAGATCTCAAAAACTATGAATTGAAGGATTTGATTACTCAATATTCGATTGGAATGGGTTCACAATAATTCTAAAAAAATTCAGAATTTTCTATTTCATAATCATTCCTAATTTCATTCTAAAAAAGATTAAAGAACCTATATTATGATATGGGTTCCGTGATTAATCGTTTGCTATGTCAGTATTTATACGTGTGTATTAGATGTATAAAGCCCTTACTTTCTCTAAATTTAGAGAGAGTTCCACTACCAACACAACGTAATCAACTCGATTCGTTAGAACAGCTTCCATTGAGTCTCTGCACCTATCCTTTTCCTTTGGATTCTAGTTCGAGAACCACTTGTTTTCTCAAAACACAGATTTGGCTCAGGATTGCCCTTTTTTAATTCCAGGGTTTCTCTGAATTTGGAAGTTACCACTTAGCAGGTTTCCATACCAAGGCTCAATACAATCAAGTCCGTAGCGTCTACCGATTTCGCCATATCCCCATTTTCCTTTTCTTTGATTGAGATCTGGATTCCTTGTGTAATTTCATCCATCTCTTAGTTTTTTTTGGAATCGTTGAATTCATTACTCGACGTAGTCTAGCAGTGCGGCTCTATTTGACAGACCCTGCTTATTGCAATTCAGACTTGAATTGATTCTATCGTTGATGTATTTGCAATTCAATCTGAATCAATATATCCCAAAGTTTTTCTCTCCCCCCCCCCGCCTTTTTTTTTTAGAGTATTCAAAATCATACTATAACGCTTGATATTCACTCTTTTTTTTTCTAATCAGAATTAGCAATTTCTTCTGCTATGATTCTATGTTCTCCTTAGTGAAATATGAATCATTAAATTATTAAGAAATAACAAAAAAAAACAAAATATCTCAAAAAATGTCTATAATGACCAAATGAAAATGCCAAGAAATTCGCATTTTCTCTTTATTATATCTTTCATCATATATATTATTCTTTTCTATGTATTAGATTACTCGTCCGAGCCATATCAAATTGAAAATATCTGAAATCAAATTCAATATAGAAATTGGAATAGATTCTATTCTATTAGAAAAATCAATTTGCGAATTAGAGAAATAAAAAGAAAGTTCAAAAATTTCTATAATCCTATTTAAGGATATCCTCCAGTTAAGCATATCAAGCTAACTTTATCTTTATGAAGTTCTAGTATTTTTTTCTAAGTAGAACTTCCAATTTCGAACTAGTTAATTTCGAACTAGTTAATAGCTAAGATTAATAATTAAGATCTAACATTTTACGGATTTCCTATACTATACATATTTCTATTTGTTACACTATTTCTGTTATGTAAGCCCACTTAGCTCAGAGGTTAGAGCATCGCATTTGTAATGCGAGGGTCATCGGTTCAAATCCGATAGTCGGCTTTTTTCTCTATCGATGTTCCATGAACAAGAATCTCTCTTTTTCTCCGAATTAAATATTAAATGGAGAATCCAGGATCTATTATGTGGTTCTACCTTACAATTTTGCTAGATACAAAACAATAAAATAAATAATATATATACAAAAAATCCAGATGTTGATGAAATTCCATTTTTTGTGGTACTTTAGTAGATTTTACTCTGTTTATCCTTTAGTTTAATTCAGTTTTAATTTTGATGTATCCCGTAATGTAAATATAATGAAATTAATTGTGTAAAATGAAATTTCAATAAAATAAACAAGGAGTCTTCATGTCCCGTTATCGAGGACCTCGTTTTAAAAAAATACGCCGTCTGGGAGCTTTACCAGGACTCACTAGAAAAACACCTAAATCCGGAAGTAATCTGAAAAAGAAATTCCATTCTGGGAAAAAGGAGCAATATCGTATTCGTCTTCAAGAAAAACAGAAATTGCGTTTTCATTATGGTCTGACAGAACGACAATTACTTAGATATGTACATATCGCTGGAAAAGCAAAAAGGTCAACAGGTCAGGTTTTACTACAATTACTTGAAATGCGTTTGGATAATATCCTTTTTCGATTGGGTATGGCTTCAACCATTCCTGGGGCCCGGCAATTAGTTAACCATAGACATATTTTAGTTAATGGTCGTATAGTCGATATACCAAGTTTTCGTTGCAAACCCCGAGATATTATTACTATGAAGGATAACCAAAGATCAAAACGTCTGATTCAAAATTCTATTGCTTCATCCGACCCGGGGAAATTGCCAAAGCATTTGACGATTGACACATTGCAATATAAAGGACTAGTTAAAAAAATCCTAGATAGGAAGTGGGTCGGTCTCAAAATAAATGAGTTGTTAGTTGTAGAATATTACTCTCGTCAGACTTGAACTTAACGAAAAAAGGAAAAGTTCATAGAATTTTCTTCCCCTTCCCCTTTCCCCGAATTAAATCGACCTAAGGCCCTTAATTCGTATTTTCCCATTCAACTAGCATAAATGGATTAACCCTAGGATCCTTTTTTCTTTTTTGTTCTTTCCTCTATGTGTATTTTAGATACCACAGTAATTTACTATAAAGAATTTCTATTAAATAAAGGTATTATTGCTGGAATAAATTGTTATTTGATTTGATACATTGTGATCGTTAACGTTGATCAATTAAGAGAAACGGAAAGAGAGGGATTCGAACCCTCGGTAAACAAAAGTCTACATAGCAGTTCCAATGCTACGCCTTGAACCACTCGGCCATCTCTCCTACATAATCTTATTATGGAAAATAAACTAAGTGAATAGCGAGTTTTCCTATTCCTGCAGTACAGGTACAACCACAACGGCTCGGGGGTTCCATGGTTCTATTGGAAAAATTCCTTTTCATCTAAGTGGAAGGATCCAGGATTTTTTTACTAGGAATTCCGCTCCCTCGAAAAGTTTTAGTTTGGGTTTTCCTCAAACCAAATAAAAAGAGAATGGAAGAATTCTTCTTATTCCATAATAAAATAGAGGAACCCTAGAATTCTGTTTGCATAAGGTACGCTACGCCATACAATCGAAATCTAAAAAAGGGTATGAGATAATTAATGACTTTGAAAACGCGAAATAGCTGATGAGAGAAGTTATTGTTGAGAAATAGAAAAGTGGAATGAAATCCAATCTTAGTCAAATATTTCATATCTCTTCTTGTCCAAACAGAAGGAAAAGGAGACAATTTGAGCTGAGCGGAAAATCCATACCTCTCTTATCCATTTAGAGCATATGGATCGATCGATTTATAAGAATCGAATGTGTTTGTTTTTATGTTATTTTGTGAAGAAATGAAAACAATTCTATATAGAATGGGTTGGGAATTATGCCTAGATCCCGTATAAATGGAAATTTCATTGATAAGACCTCTTCAATTGTAGCCAATATTTTATTGCGAATAATTCCGACAACCTCAGGGGAAAAAAGGGCATTTACTTATTATAGAGATGGTGCGATTTGACTCTTTTTTTTTTGTTTTTTTTTTTAGCCCTACCTACACCTCAGTCTTACGAGAAAGAGAGGGGGTTCGCATAGAGAGAACTAAATTAGTAAAGGAAACCCACGCTTGGGGAAGGTGAGGTGAACTAACAATTCCTTCTGTCGTGTATCCTCGATTGATGCGGCCTCAGATGCTTCAATTGTAGATTTGAGTATTGAGCGAAAGGTTACACCTACAGGATAGGTTCTGTATTACAGGCCAATCCTACTCTACTAGTACCAATAGGCAGCATAGGGGAGAAAAGCACTACACCTAGGAATAGGAATCAACAAGAGAAAAACTTTGTTAGAAATTAGCCCTTTCCTGATCGGTATCAGGGCTGGGAAGAATGGTTGGGATAACAAACAACCATCAGGTTTGTACTTTGGATACCCCTATAACCATCAAAGATCGTTGAAGTGGCTAATTCCTCTAAATAGGAGGCGTTGAGAACAAAGAAATTCTTGGAGCTATCGTTTTCCTCTAGCATTAATAGAATTCATTGGTGTTAAGAAAAACCTCTTGCGGGAAGGTTGGCTAGAGATTTCTTGGAAAAATACCAGCCCCTTTCGGTTCATAATAAGATGGGACTAATTCTATTTTTATTCTATATCTATAGATTATTTCGCTGAGTACTATGTACAGAAGGGAGGAGCCGTATGAGATGAAAACCTCATGTACGGTTTTGGAACGGAGATTTTTTGAATAGAATGAACGACCGTAACGGATGTTGGCTCAATCCGAAGGAAATTATGCAGAAGCTTTGCAGAATTATTATGAAGCTACGCGACTAGAAATTGATCCCTATGATCGAAGTTATATACTCTATAATATAGGCCTTATACACACAAGCAATGGAGAGCATACAAAGGCTTTGGAATATTATTTCCGGGCACTAGAACGAAACCCCTTCTTACCGCAAGCTTTTAATAATATGGCCGTGATCTGTCATTACGTGCGACTATCTCCACTATAGAAAGAAGAAAAAAAAAAGAAAGGATCAAATTTTCTAGTAAATACTAGAAAAAGGGCTTTCCACATAGGGATCGTCAAAACAACGATTTTGCCCTATCAGCTGTAGGAAGGAAGGACACTTCACGAGAATCAAAATAGGAAGAAAGTATGGCCTATACTACTACTCTATGGATAAAGTTCCCAAATTGATAGAGAAAGCACCGTAAAGATCCATTAGTGAGCGACTGGGTCGATACAACTAAAAAAAACTGCTTACTTATCCCATGATATGGGGCAAAATTTAGGAATCCGCTTATGTAATAGAGCCGATCCACTAAGGAATTAAGCAGCGGTGTAGTATCAGATCCCAAAGATAGTAAGTTCTTTTTTCTTTCTTACGGGAAAAAGTCTTTTTCAAGGATTCTATAGAAATTTCATATAAGAAACCGAGATAGTTACCTTTCAGAAAATTCGAACGAAGGCTATAGGTCTATCTATGCTTCATTCTTCTGAAGGTGGGAGAAAAGATCAAACTGATTATTGATCAAAATTAGGGTTTGAAACTTAGGTAATTAACTTCTTCTGCTTAACCCAAGAAGAAATTGGATCGATTTTTGAGAAATCGAATTCAGTTAAGATAGGGGAAATTAGGATAGCAATTTCTGAGCCGTATGAGGTAGGAAACTCTCAAGTACGGTTCTAGGGGAAGGAACTGCCTATTCCGACCGAGGAGAACAGGCCATTCTACAGGGTGATTCGGAAATTGCGGAAGCTTGGTTTGATCAAGCTGCTGAGTATTGGAAACAAGCTATAGCGCTTACTCCGGGAAATTATATTGAAGCACAGAACTGGTTGAAGATTACAAAGCGCTTTGAATTTGAATAAGACCACTCTCCTTTTTCATAAAATGGGTGGTTTGGTTGTTGATCCATTAATCAAATAAATTAGGTCGGAAGATCGAATCAAGAATTTCATTATATCCCTTTCTTCTACCTTCTATTTTTTTTTTATTATATTTCATTTTATTATATTTCATAAGGATAAACGATAGGGATAGGGTCTAGAATAGAAGTAATAAAGCGAATAAAGGGGGCGATCTAAATATTGCTAATATATCAGGACCGTCTTATTAATAATTCTAATGAGTTATCTTGGAATTTGGAATCGAATAAAAAAATCTATACTCAAGGAAAGTAGATGTAGATAGGAGCTTATACCCTCAAAAAAAAATACACTAGCTTCGTAAATTAAAAAAAGGTTTTTTTTAGTACGTCGGGAAATAATTTTCCAAAATAAGCAATGTCCGTTAGGCACCTAATCCTTATGTCATAATAGATCCGAACACTTGCCTCGGATTGACTTCAATATATAATTGCTCCAGTGAATAACTAAAAAAAAAGTAGAAGGACGGTAGATAGTAAAGAAAAGGACTAATCATAATATCTATCTTTCAAAGGTTCACTAAAAAGACAGTTGGCGGGTCTCTTTGTATGTCTTGTCCGGAAAGAGGAGGACTTAATGATTATTCGTTCGCCGGAACCAGAAGTAAAAATTGTTGTGGATAGGGATCCTGTAAAAACATCTTTTGAGGAATGGGCCAAACCCGGCCATTTCTCAAGAACAATAGCTAAGGGCCCTGATACTACCACTTGGATCTGGAACCTACATGCTGATGCTCACGATTTCGATAGTCATACCGGTGATTTGGAGGAGATCTCTCGAAAAGTCTTTAGTGCTCATTTCGGTCAACTCTCCATTATCTTTCTTTGGTTGAGTGGCATGTACTTTCATGGTGCCCGTTTTTCCAATTATGAAGCATGGCTAAGTGATCCTACTCACATTGGACCCAGTGCTCAGGTAGTTTGGCCAATAGTAGGGCAAGAAATTTTGAATGGTGATGTAGGCGGGGGTTTCCGAGGAATCCAAATAACCTCTGGGTTTTTTCAGCTTTGGCGAGCATCTGGAATAACTAATGAATTACAACTCTATTGTACCGCAATCGGTGCATTGATTTTTGCATCGTTAATGCTTTTTGCTGGTTGGTTCCATTATCACAAGGCCGCTCCCAAATTGGCCTGGTTCCAAGATGTAGAATCCATGTTGAATCACCACTTAGCGGGGTTATTAGGACTTGGGTCTCTTTCTTGGGCGGGACACCAAATCCATGTATCTTTACCAATTAACCAATTTCTTGACGCTGGGGTTGATCCTAAAGAGATACCACTTCCTCATGAATTTATCTTGAATCGCGACCTTTTGGCTCAACTTTATCCTAGTTTTGCCGAAGGAGCAACCCCCTTTTTCACCTTGAATTGGTCCAAATACGCAGAATTTCTGAGTTTTCGCGGAGGACTAGACCCAATAACCGGAGGTCTATGGTTGAGCGATATTGCGCACCATCATTTAGCTATTGCTATTCTTTTCCTGATCGCAGGTCATATGTATAGGACCAACTGGGGTATTGGTCATGGACTTAAAGATATTTTGGAAGCTCATAAGGGCCCATTTACAGGACAAGGCCATAAGGGTCTCTATGAAATCCTAACAACGTCATGGCACGCTCAATTATCTCTTAACCTAGCTATGCTAGGCTCTACAACCATTGTTGTAGCTCATCATATGTACTCTATGCCCCCCTATCCATACCTAGCTACTGACTATGGTACACAACTTTCCTTGTTCACACACCACATGTGGATTGGCGGATTTCTAATAGTCGGTGCTGCTGCACATGCAGCCATTTTTATGGTAAGAGACTATGATCCAACTACTCGATACAACGATCTATTAGATCGCGTCCTTAGACACCGCGATGCAATCATATCCCACCTTAACTGGGTATGTATATTTCTAGGTTTTCACAGTTTTGGTTTGTACAT